CCTCACGAACCAACCGTTCTTTTGTATTGACCAAGCAAAAACCTCATTCCTTTAACTCCAAAAAATTCCAAAAGCTTTTTTGTTTTTTGAATTTTTAAATGTTTTGCGAATCGAGAGTTTTATACATTGTTTAGTTGAGATAAATTCGAAGAAATTGTTCGAATTGTGTAATCTTCAGTTATTGATACTGGTAACCGGCCTAAAGCAATTTGATTATAATTCAATTCATGACGATTATAAGTAGAAAGCTCATATTCTTCGGACATTGATAAACAATTTGTTGGACAATACTCAACACAATTACCACAAAATATACAAATTCCAAAATCAATACTGTAATTAAGTAATCGTTTCTTTCGAATATCAGTTTGAAATTTCCAATCTACAACGGGTAGATCTATAGGGCATACACGAACACATACTTCACAAGCAATGCATTTATCAAATTCAAAGTGGATTCGGCCTCGGAAACGTTCTGATGTAATCAATTTTTCGTAGGGGTATTGAATAGTTACAGGTAAACGATTCGCGTGGGACAGGGTAATCATGAAACCTTGACCAATGTACCTGGCAGCTCGTATTGTTTGTCGACCGGAGTTCAAGAACCGAGTTAGCATAGGGAACATATCTGAATATCTATAAATAAGTTTACTGGTTTCTTTCTCTTGTTTGAGACAAGTTATGAAGAATAGAATATTCTATTCCCTTACAGTGAAAGAAGTTGGAACGAAGTTGTTAATAATAGATTACCTAAAGAAATAGGTAAAAGAAATTTCCATCCAAGATTTAATAGTTGGTCCATTCTCAGTCTTGGTAAAGTCCATCTTGTTGCAATAGAAATGAACAAGAACAAATAAGTTTTAGCCAGTGTAATAAAGATACCGATTATTGTTACAAAAACTTTCCCTCTTTTATTTATGTCAAAAAATTCAAGACCAAATAGGTTTGGAATAGAAAGATTCCAACCCCCCAAGTAAAGAACTGTTACAAATAACGAAGAAACTAGTAGATTTAGATACGAAGCAACATAAAATAAGCCAAATTTTATACCCGAATATTCGGTTTGATAACCAGCTACTAATTCTTCTTCTGCTTCTGGTAAATCAAAAGGTAATCTCTCACACTCGGCTAGAGAAGAAATTAGAAAAATGATAAACCCTATAGGTTGACGCCACAAATTCCATCCCCAAAAACCATATTTTGATTGTGTTTCAACTATATCAACTGTACTTAAACTGTTAGATAATCATAGTCGACAATAACATCACTGCTCTCGTCGCTATTACAGAACCGTACATGAGATTTTCACCTCATACGGCTCCTCATAGGTCACAAATCAATATAAGAACCTTTCAACTTTATTTATCTTGATGCGTTTGTTGATGTGTCTGTAAGATCGATAGAGAATCATTCTCTTATCCTAAAGCCTAGAATTAGACCAATGGAATTCTGTCTGCTAGATTTATAATAAAAAAGTGCTTCGGAATTGATCTCATATTTTAAAAATTTTTATTTGTTGATTAAAAACTTTACCCTTGAATGAAAAAATAATTTTTAGAGAAATATCGCATAGATATTTCAACCTATCCTTTTCTCATTTTCGATTACGAAAAATAATTTAGACATTGCATTACATAACAAGAATTTTATTTCGTTCCTATTCTGCTTTCTCAGAAAAAGAGGCACTATTCGCATTATCAAAAGTAAAAGATTTCTTCGTTTTGATAGTTATTTACTTAATCAGTGGGCAGGAACATACTCGGGGTCGCAATCATGGGGAGTACTTCTTAATCATTTCTACCAACTTAAAGCCCCAATTCAAATTACTTTTCTATAAAGAAATATCCTATTGGATAATTTACAGAATCTCCATTACTAACCCTTTGTGTATCTTGGTCTTCCTAACCATCCACTTTTTTTTGAATCTCTCATTAGGGTAATACATCTATGATAATAGTATAGAAAAAACCCATACAAGTGATTTTTTAAACCCGCTTCAAGCCATGATGACTAATCAGCCAATCTTGGGGTAAACAGCCTTGACTGCTTATGTTTACTTTCACTTAATTCTTGTACATAGGAAATGAGATTGAATTCCTTTAACAGCAAATTTATAAGCCGTTTTATTTCACTCATATAACTATCTGGTTTAATTCATCAACCCAATGATGAATAAAAAAATAGATATTCAAATTATTTACTTTCTTCTTAGAAAGTAATGGAGGAATTTTTATGTTTCACCGAATCACACGTAGAGATATTGATAATACACATAGAGTTAATGGTATTTCATAACTAATTGATTGAGCAGCGGCCCTTAATCCACCTAAAAAGGAATATTTATTATTTGATCCATATCCTGACATAAGTAATCCAACGGGGGCAAGACTTGAAACGGCGATCCATAAAAAAACACCAATACTAAGATCAGCTAGAATAAAGCGATAGCTAAAAGGAATTATTGAATAACTTAGTAAAATGGATATGACTGCTATGGATGGACCAATACTGAATAAACGAGTATCTCCTCTAGATGGAAGAAGATTTTCTTTGAAAAGTAGTTTTGTACCATCTGCTAAAGCTTGAAGAATTCCCAAAGGACCCGCGTATTCGGGTCCAATACGTTGCTGTATCCCTGCAGATATTTCTCTTTCTAACCAAACAATTACTAGTACACCCAGTGTGATTCCTAATACAAGAATGAAAATAGGGACAAGCATCCATATGATCCCATAAACTTCTTTTAAGGATTCCAATGTGAAAAAAGAATGGATAGCTTCTATTTCTGTTATATCAATTATCATTTCAACGATCAACTTCTCCCATAATGATATCTATACTACCTAGTATCGTCATAATATCAGCCAATTTCATTCTTTTAACTAACTGCGGCAGAATTTGCAAGTTGATAAACCCTGGCGGTCGGATTTTCCATCTCCAAGGAAAAACACTCTGATCCCCGATCAGAAAAATTCCCAATTCTCCTTTTGGTGCTTCGACTCTTACATAAAGTTCTTGCTTGGATAATTCAAAAGTCGGAGAAGGTTTTTTACTAATAAATCGATATTCAAAATCATTCCATTCAGGGTCTTTTATTCTATCAAAGCGCCGGCTTTCTAAATTCTCATAGGGCCCCCCCGGAATTCCTTCCAGGGCCTGTTGGATAATTTTTATGGATTCTGTCATTTCGCCGATTCGTACTAAATAACGAGCTAATGAATCTCCTTCTTTTTGCCATTGAATCTCCCAATTAAATTCGTCATAACACTCATAACGATCAACTTTACGAAGATCCCATTGTATTCCGGAAGCTCGTAGCATTGGCCCTGATAAACCCCAATTTAATGCTTCTTCTCCGCCAATAATCCCTACGCCTTCAACTCGTTCTAAAAAAATAGGATTTCGTGTAATAAGTTTTTGATATTCAGCAACCCCAGTTAAAAAATAATCGCAAAAATCCAAACATTTATCTATCCAGCCATGAGGTAGATCAGCAGCGACTCCTCCGATACGAAAATAATTATGCATCATGCGCATACCGGTAGCAGCTTCGAATAGGTCATATATCAATTCTCGTTCTCGCAAAATATAGAAAAAGGGGGTCTGTGCCCCAATATCTGCCATAAAAGGGCCAAGCCATAACAAATGGGAAGCGATACGACTCAATTCCAGCATAATAGCTCTAATATAGCTAGCCCTTTTAGGTACTTGAATATTGCCCAGCTGTTCAGGTCCATTTACGGTTATTGCTTCTGTAAACATAGTAGCTAAATAATCCCAACGTGTTACATAAGGCAAATATTGTATAATTGTTCGATTTTCCGCAATTTTTTCCATTCCTCTATGTAAATAACCCAATATAGGTTCACAGTCAATAACATCTTCACCGTCGAGAGTAACGATTAGTCGAAGAACACCGTGCATTGATGGGTGGTGAGGGCCCATATTGACTATCATGAGGTCGTTTCTTGTAGTTGGTGCAATCATAAGTTTTTCCTGAGTCAGTCTTCCATGCATTGCTGAAAGTCAAAAGAAGTTTATCAAATTTTAAACGACTAAGCTCATTAAGACTAAGCTCGTCAAATGGTATCATGCTTCAAATTAACGAGTTTTTATTTCTCGAATATCCAACTCATCAATTAATTCTTTATAGCGTCCTCTATTTCTTTTTGCCAAATAGGCTAGTAGTCGTTGACGTTTTCCCAAAATTTTTCGCAAACCTTTCTGAGATGAAAAGTCTTTTTTGTGAAATTCCAAATGTGAAGTAAGTCTCCTTATCTTAGTGGTGAAACTGAATACTTGAAATTCAACAGACCCTCTATTTTCTTTGTTTTCTTTTTCAGAAATAATAGAAATTACTGAATTTTTTGCCATAAAAAACTCTCCTTTCCCCTTGTACAGATATGGATTTTACCGATTAGTAATAAGTAATAATAATGCCATTAATTTTGATGTTGTATATACAATAATTTAATTCAAATAACTCCTATTTTTCTGAATTCAAACCAATCAGTCGAATTTGAAATTGGATTTAGATAGGAATAGAAAAAGATTGGTACATTTTCGCATCGAATAATTTACACCTAAAATTAAGAAGCTTCTGTTGACTCATTTCGAAAACGAATTGAGATATTATTCATAATTTATTTCATATTGAATACTAGAATCAGATGTGAGACAAGAAAAGTATGTGATCTGTATATTATATTTGTTTACTTTCATTTGATATACCCTATATTTATATTATATATAGATTAATATAGATTATATATAGGGTATATAGAAATGGGGTCTAGGATATATATAGAAAATTGTATTATTCACAGAATTTCAATCGCGGATACAGATGTATTCTTAACATACTGAAACGACTGCCATTATTGGTATCAAACCAATAGCGATTCATACAAGCTAAATCTTCTAATCGATAATTAGGCCAAAGAAAAAGCTTTAATTTCATTAATTGATTTTTCTCTCTATCAAGATAGTTATTGTCATGTGAAACTCGACTGCTGTTTTTTATGTTCTTTCTATTCAAAAATACTCGATTTCTATCTATATAATTTTCATTCTTTGAATTGAAACAAATTAGAATTCTCACTTTTCTACGACGTTTAAACGATAAAATATTTTCCGGAACAAGTAAATCAAAATGATTTTTGTTTCTATTTTCAGTTATTCTTTGATGTGGTGAAATTGTTTCATCCAAATTTGTCCTAGAAAAATATCTTTGCTCTTGATATTTTTTATTAATTTGATGCTTACTTTTATGAAGCAACGAAATACCTATTGTTTGGTACATAATAAATTGTCCGTCTTTTTTTCCAGACAAACGAAGCGGTTCTACAATCAATACCCCCTTCTTCATCAATTCTGAAAGAGTTAAATTCTTTTGAATCAGCATTCTATCCAAACTTATTTCTCTCTTTTGAATGGAGGATATCGTAATTTTTCTTGGATCTATCAGTCTAAGCAGAAGACAATATACCTTGATATTATTGATCATTCTTTGATTCAAAGTTGTGTCCCATCTCAATTGAAAAAGCAAATAACGTTTCAGGAAGAACTCGAGTTCTGCTTCTGTATTGCTTTTGTATTGTTTTCTATTTTTCTCCTTTTTCATGTCCAAGCTTACATAATTATCTTCAATATCTTTTTGTTGTGAGAGAACGAATCCACGATCTACTTGGCTTATAGGTTCTTGTTCTTCTTGATTTCGTTGCTTTTTATTTGATGCTATCAACAAATTTCTCTTTTCATTAATCTTTTTATTTTCACTACTATTTAAAAGAAGTAATTTGCTTGGTATAAACCAAGGTTTCGTTTTATATGCCTTGTAAAGTAACACAAATTCTGGGAAGAGCCAAAATCCAAGATTCGATATGGGGCGCTTTAGGATTTTTTCATTCATTCCCATCCAATCAAAAAACCCTTTGTGGGAATTTTGTGAATTGGTTTCTGGAATCATAAGATAAAAAAGGTTTTTTTGAGAAATTATTTGAGAGTTGTTAGTAGGAATTTTAGTATTTTGCTTCCTATTGGTATCAATTATAATCCAGGCCTCAATATCTTCTTTTTGTCTAAGATAAAAATGGAAAAATTTCCAATCAAAGTTTTTTCTATCGGCCGATTTTTCCATATATGGAATATCAACCTGTCCTAGATCATTTTGAAGAGGGATATTCCTCAGTATATCAAAAAGGGCTATTTTAGACCTGTTATAAGTATAAGAAATTTCTTGGTTCTTATTTCCTTCAAAGGGAGATCTATAAAAAAAGCATTCCGTTTTATTTTCATAATTAATAAATTTATATGATAAAAGATTATATCTATAATATTTTCGAAAATTAATTTTTTCGTTAGATAATAAATCTATTTCCGATTTTTTTTTGGAACCAACTAATTGGTTTTTTTCATATGAATCCCGTTTGATTAAATTTTCCTTTTTAGTTATACAACACTGGTGAACTCTATTTCGACATTTTTCTGGTATTAATCTAGACCATCCGATCTGAGATAAATGGTATTGATAATGTCCTTTTAACCAGTTTTTCCATTGATTCGTTTTATAGCTCGGAAGTTTCTTATTTGTTAATTTCGAATGAATCATTCCTTGGCTTTCAAAAGAATCCTTTATTTTAGGCTTAAGAAGAGGGGGGATTCTTTGATATTGAACAACAGATCTTACCAAGTTCCTAATTTGAGTTTGTGATAATTTGTAAAATACATATGCCTGTGACACGTAGGATAAGTCATAAAAAATACGTGAATTTTCTTTAATATTATTAATATTATCAAATGGCTTTTTTATAGTCGAAATAAACGTAATTGGAGTTTTCTTTTTTTTATTAATTCTTTCTTGTTTTCTTTCATTATTGTAAATCGATTTATCAATAATTTTTTTTGTTACTTTAAGAAAAAGGTTTGTATTTATTCTGGGAATATTAATGATAGATAAAAATAGATCTGTGTAGATTTTTTCAATGAAAAATTTTAAAAAACGGGGTAATTGATAGATTAATCGAGCATTTCTTCTTTTTAATATTTGCCATTTTTTGAATCTTTTAGCATTATAATTTGTTTTGTTAGGACTAAGATTATTTATTCTTGGAGTTACTTTTTTTTTCTCTTTTGAGAGTCTTTCTATTTGATTTCGAATTTTACTTGTTCGATCAGCGAGATCCTTCGTTTTTTTTTCTGTCAATGGGGAATTTGCCGAACCCGGAGATGCAATTTGAGTAAATGATTCGTGAATTATCTGACTGTTTGAATCTTTTTGTTCCTTAATTTCGCTTAATTTATATACTTCTCTTAATCTAAATAATAGAATTGGATTTACTTTTGAAAGTTCTTTTATTATTTTTTTTATAAAAATAACACCTATGATAACCCATTTTTTGATTTCTTTTGAAACTTTTCCAAGTAATTTTGTTTTTTCTTCAAAAACGTTTACAACTCGAAAATACTTCTTTTCAGATTTAGCAATTTTTTTTTTGAATT